ATAGAGGAAGAATGAAGGGAATATCTTATCGAGGTAATCATATTTGTTTCGGTAAATATGCTCTTCAGGCACTTGAACCTGCTTGGATCACATCTAGACAAATCGAAGCGGGTCGACGAGCAATGACACGAAATGCACGCCGCGGTGGAAAAATATGGGTCCGTCTATTTCCAGACAAACCAGTTACAGTAAGACCTGCTGAAACACGTATGGGTTCCGGGAAAGGATCCCCTGAATATTGGGTAGCTGTTGTTAAACCGGGGCGAATATTATATGAAATGGGTGGAGTAAGTGAAAATATTGCTAGAAGGGCTATTTTAATAGCAGCATCCAAAATGCCTATACGAACTCAATTTATTATTTCAGTCTAAAAACGTCGAACCAGCAGAAATCTGTTTTGGGAATGAAACAAAACCGCGAGTTTCTTTTTTTGGACAAACAATATCTCTCTTATTTTCTTCATCTTTTGAATAGACCAAAAAATTGATATGATTCAACCCCAGACCCATTTGAATGTAGCGGATAACAGCGGGGCTCGAGAATTGATGTGTATTCGAATCATAGGAGCTAGTAATCGTAGATATGCCCATATTGGCGACATTATTGTTGCTGTGATCAAAGAAGCAGTACCAAATATGCCCCTAGAAAAATCAGAAGTAGTCAGAGCTGTAATTATTCGTACCTGTAAAGAACTTAAACGTGACAGCGGTATGATAATACGATATGATGACAATGCTGCAGTTATAATTGATCAAGAAGGAAATCCAAAGGGAACTCGAATTTTTGGTGCAATTCCCCGGGAATTAAGACAATTAAATTTTACTAAAATCGTTTCATTAGCTCCCGAGGTATTATAAAATAAGATCGTGACATCTTTGATTTATTTGACAGAAATCAATTAAGAACTAAATTAATTCGTAGTATTGTGTCTCACGTATACACCTTGAAAAATTCATATTTCGAAACCAATAAAAACAAAAAAACATGTTGATTATATCCAATTTGAAAGCACCAATCATCTTAGTTCATCATGGGTAGAGACACTATTGCTGAGATAATAACCTCCATACGAAATGCTGATATGGATAGGAAAAGAGTTGTTCGCATAGCATCCACTAATATTACTGAAAATATTGTTAAAATACTCTTCCGAGAAGGTTTTATCAAAAACGTACGAAAACATCGAGAAAAAAACAAATGTTTTTTGGTTTTAACCCTGAGACATAGAAGGAATAGGAAAAGACCCTATAGAAATTTTTTCAATTTAAAACGGATTAGTCGACCGGGTTTACGAATCTATTTCAACTCTCAACGAATTCCTAGAATTTTAGGTGGGATAGGAATTATAATTCTTTCTACTTCTCGAGGTATAATGACAGACCGGGAGGCTCGGCTAGAAGGAATCGGCGGAGAAATTTTGTGTTATATATGGTAATCCTTTTAATATCCAAATGGAATCCGAAACCTGTTCCTATTTGTAAAAAAGAGAAAGAGGATCGGTTGGCTAAGATCCTTTCTTCTCCATTAGTTGATACTTCAGGGGGGCTTTACCTGGAATGAAAGAACAAAAATGGATTCATGAAGGTTTAATTACTGAATCACTTCCCAATGGCATGTTCCGGGTTCGGTTAGATAATGAAGATCTGATTCTAGGTTATGTTTCAGGAAAGATCCGACGTAGTTTTATACGGATACTGCCGGGAGATAAAGTAAAAATTGAAGTAAGCCGTTATGATTCAACCAGAGGACGTATAATTTATCGACTCCGAAACAAGGATTCGAAAGATTAGGTGATTTTTATTCACTACGACTCGGGCTGAAAAATCTTAAGAAACTTATTTTCTACCAAAAAGTAGACTCCAAATTAAGATAAGGAATAAGAAATATGAAAATAAGAGCTTCCGTTCGTAAAATTTGTGAAAAATGTCGACTAATCCGCAGGCGGGGGCGCATTAGAATAATTTGTTCCAACCCGAGACATAAACAAAGACAAGGATAATCAGACTTGCTAAAGAACTCAATATACAGAATACAGATAAAGAATCTCTTTTGACCTCAAATGGATATATCCATATATTTCTGACTCATAGTTATGAGATGATACAATATGGCAAAAGCTATACCGAGAACCGGTTCACGTAGGAATGTACGTATTGGTTCACGTAAGAATGCACGTAGAATCCCAAAGGGAGTTATTCATGTTCAAGCAAGTTTCAATAACACCATTATCACGGTTACAGATGTACGAGGTCGGGTGGTTTCCTGGTCCTCGGCTGGTACTTGTGGATTCAAGGGTACGAGAAGAGGGACACCCTTTGCGGCCCAAACTGCCGCATCAAATGTTATTCGTACGGTAGTAGATCAAGGTATGCAACGAGCAGAAGTCATGATAAAGGGTCCTGGTCTCGGAAGAGACGCAGCATTACGAGCTATTCGTCGAAGTGGTATACTATTAACTTTTATACGGGACGTAACCCCTATGCCACATAATGGCTGTAGA